AGTCAAACAACTATTCAGAGTTCCTAAAGCTCCTTGTAAGGCTCGTTGCAGAACCCGTTGGCGGACTTGAGTAATCGCTGTTTGTTGTTCACAATGAATGGTTTCGTTTTTGCAATTTTCTAATTGGTCCAAAGTCTTAGAAATTGAATCAATCAAATTCACCTTTTCTCGTTCTATCTCCGAGTATCCCTTTGCTCGATACTGATCCGCCTCCATTTCTACTTTTCGTAAGCGAGCCCGGGCTTTTTCAAGTTGCTCAATTGCCCCCCCCTGCAATTCTTCCGAATTACGAATAGTAGTCAAAATCCTCTGTTTTCGATTATCTAATAAATCACTTAATGAAAGTAGATTATCTTGCCATTCATTACAAAACTTCCATAACCCCTTCCCAAACCAAACATGAATCTTTCGATTCATTTGGCTCTCACGCTCAATTTTTTCAATTACTTATGAGAAATTCCCATATTTTTTTGACTGGAATGAGCCTATCCTCTTTTCTCTAGTTCGAATTAGTAGTCGAAAATATAGTAATAATAAAAAAATCAAATAGAAAATAACTAGATCAAAAAAATATTGAATAAAATCACTAATCGAAGAACAAAATATTTAGAGGATTCTTCTGACCAAACAAGCGATTGTCAGTAAAGTTGTTTTTTTTTTCAACTCCAAAGAATTTACTTTATGCCTAGGTTATCGATTCAGCATTGGATAAGAATGAGGGAAATGCCTTTTTTTCGAAACGCAAAACGGGTCCCAATTTTTTCGTTTTCACCATGAGTGTTCTATACCAAAAACAAATTGGAATTATTAAGCCCATTTATGTATTAAAATAATTAATATATTTAGTAGAAAGAGTATAGCACCTTGCTGTGTCTGGATTTCAAACAATTTAGCTTTAACCATGTTAATGAAATGGTTCCGCGGTAGTGGTTGATAGAGAGTCAAAGACTATTTACCAATGAATCACGAAATGCTACGGTTCTTAAATTATTTATAAGTAATTCGCAGGATCATGCACTCCTTCTTTCTTAATTAATCTAATTAAACCGAAAAAAGTACAGCTGGTTCAATCCGGCCTATTCTTGAAAAAAACAACTCGCACACACTCCCTTTCCAAAAAAAATTAATACACCAAAGACTACACTTAGATTTATTAGATTTGTTGCTAAAATATCGGTATTAAACCCGAAACTCCCGGCTAACGGCCAGTGGCCTAAGGAAACGAAAGATTCGGTTCCGTTTTTCATATGATCTCCTTTTCTCTTATTCTTATAGATCTTATAGATAGACTAATTATCTCTTTTTTCTTATTTTCTCTATATTTTCTATATTTTTGAAATGCTCGATTCTTGCAATTTTTTTCTATATTGTCGCTTTTTGTTAATTATTTCTCTTGTTTTCTTTTTCTTAATTTACCCATTTCTAAATAGAGAAAAAAAAAAATATTTTATTTTTTTTCGAAATTACAAGTTGTTTTTTTATAATTTTTATTTTTCTAATAAGAAGAATACTTAGTGGACTTGTTACGAAATCTCGTGCCAATTTCGAAATAACTCTCTTCTTTTTTTGGTGCAAGAAGTCCTTTTTAATTTTAAAAAGTATAAAAAGTCTAAGAAGGGGGAGTGAGTTGGTATAGTAATTTCTTATTTTCGACGCATTTCCTCCCGTGTGGGGGTTATTGTGCAAATAAAAAAGGGTAGGAATGAAATCTTCCTAGAATCCGTGAAAAAGAAAGGCAATAAAATAACTTTGTTATTTTTATAGGATTAAACAAAAGGATTCGCAAATAAAAGGGCTAATGCTACAACCAATCCATAAATTGTTAAAGCTTCCATAAAGGCCAAACTAAGCAATAAAGTACCCCGTATTTTTCCCTCCGCCTCGGGTTGTCTCGCGATACCTTCTACAGCTTGTCCCGCAGCAGTGCCTTGACCAACCCCCGGTCCAATAGAAGCAAGCCCAACAGCCAATCCAGCAGCAATAACGGAAGCGGCAGAAATCAATGGATTCATGGTAAGTTCCTCGTAACAAAAGAAAAAAATAGTTAATGATACAATCAACCAATTAATTATTCCATCAAAAAGATTTTCACCCAGCCGAAGTACGCAAGAACTCCGAATTGAAGTGATAATATCATTGAATCATCAGAACTACTTCGATATCTATTTTGTTTAGTTCGTATCCATGGAGTTTTTGTGAATTCATACACCTTTTTTTGTTCCAAACCCTTCTTTGAATCCGAATTATTTGCCCTTTATTACTGTTTTTACTGATTGAATCTTTTTAGTTAATATGAATATTTAATTCACAGTTAAAAACGAAAAAAGGCTATTAGTTTGAAAATTAGTCAATGATGTCCTTCCATGGATTCGCCTATATAAGCTGCGGCTAAAGTTGCAAAAATAAGAGCTTGAATACCACTTGTAAATAATCCAAGGAACATCACAGGTATAGGAACCACTAAAGGTACTAAAGAAACAAGAACAACAACTACTAATTCATCCGCTAAGATATTTCCGAAAAGTCGAAAACTAAGTGATAAGGGTTTTGTGAAATCTTCTAAAATGTTAATAGGTAAAAGGATTGGAGTTGGCTGTATGTATTTACCAAAATAACCGAATCCTTTTTTGCTAAGGCCCGCATAAAAATATGCCACTGACGTAAGTAAAGCTAACGCAACGGTAGTATTTATATCATTCGTGGGTGCGGCTAACTCCCCCCGAGGTAACTGTATGATTTTCCAGGGTAAAAGCGCCCCGGACCAATTAGAAACAAAAATAAATAGAAACATAGTTCCAATAAAGGGAACCCAGGGACCATATTCTTCTCCAATCTGAGTTTTACTAACGTCTCGAATGAATTCAAGGACATATTCGAAGAAATTCTGACCGTCAGTCGGAATGGTTTGTGGATTCCGAATAGCTACAATGGACGAACCCAATAAGATAGCAATTACAACCCAAGACGTAATAAGGACTTGGGCATGGACTTGGAAACCCGCTATTTTCCAATAGAAATGCTGGCCTACTTCCACACCGGCTATATCATAGAAACCTTTTAGTGTATTTATAGAACATAATAGAAGATTCATATTGCCCTCTAAAAGAAAGAAAATTTGAAAGAAATTTTTTTGATTCAACCCGCTTTTAGACTTGCTAACTTATCTTGTATATGTTAGATACCAACAAACCGCCTAATATCCCCAGTTATTTTTATCTCTTTTGTATGATTCGAGTAACCAATTCCATAAATCTATGGAGTTCACTAAAAAATGGATTTATCTTATTATTAATCAGGAATTTTGTATATAGCTAGAACGACCCTCAGAAATTGCAAATACTAATTTGTTAAGAATTAATCGAATTGAAGCTATAGCGTCATCATTCGCTGGAATCGAAATATCTGCTAGATCGGGGTCACAGTTTGTATCAATTAAACAAATCGTTGGAATTCCCAAAGTGATACATTCTCGAAGAGCTGTATATTCTTCTTGTTGATCGAGGATTATTACAATATCGGGTAATCCCGTCATATATTTAATCCCGCCCAGATATCTTTGCAAGTGCGACAATTGTCTCTTCAATCGAGCCGCCTCGCCTTTCGGAAGGCGGTTGAGTCTCCCCGTCTTTTGTTCCATCCTCAAATCCCTGAACTTTTGAAGTCTCGTTTCTGTAGTGGACCAATTCGTTAAAATACCACCGAGCCATTTTTTATTAACATAATGACACCGAGCCCTTATTGCAGCCCGGGCTACTGAAGCGGCTGCTTTTTTTTTGGTCCCAACAATTAAAAATTGTTTTCTCCTACTTGCTGCATCAAAAACTAAATCACAAGCTTCAGATAAGAAACGGGCGGTTCTAATAAGATTTGTAATATGAATACCTTTATGCTCTGCAGAGATATAAGGTGCCATTCTTGGATTCCATTTTCTAGTACCATGACCGAAATGAACTCCCGCTCCGAGCATCTCTTCTAAATTAATGTTCCAATATCTTCTTAACATCCCCCCCCCAAAAAAAAAAAAAACTTCGCCTCTTTTTGTTTTTTCAAAAAAAAAAAAAAAAAAGGGCGAGGTACCTGAAATAAATAATTGTTCCAACGGAACCTTCCCTGTTCCCGAAAATCGGGCTTGGATATATGATCCAAGGGATTCATTTCTTTCTATCCCTTCATTATCTTTTCTTTATTACGCTTACCAAATCGCAGGACTGCTGATCGATAGTTAATAAGGATGACCCCATCCCTATGAATCCTTAAATTCTAATAAAAGATTGTTCTGATAGATTATCGAAATTTTTGAATCAAATAAATCTTTGTGGAGGAACAAAATATTTATCATTTCTCCCTCAAATAGATTTGCCTTTTTTCTTTTCAAAGGAACGCACTTAGGCTGTTTTGAGTAGTACACTAATTCTTTGGATCCGGTACCAACAGGTATTATACCACTTAGAACAACGTTTTCTTTCAGGCCTTTCAACCAATCGATACGACCGCAGAGGGCGGCTTTTGCTAAAACGCGGGCCGTTTCTTGAAAACTCGCCTCGGATATGAAACTTTGAGTATTTAGAGAAGCTCTGGTTATTCCCAATAATATGGCTCGGTAACTGATTGCTTCTTCCAAAGCACGTCCTATTCGTTCCGCTCGCACGAATCCAATTAGTTCCCCGGGTAAAAAAACGTTAGACATTCCATCTTCTGAAACCAAGACTTTTGATGTTATTTGACGTACAATAATTTCTATATGTCTATTGTGGATCTGCACCCCCTGGGATCGATAAACCTTTTGGATCTTATTAACCAAGGAGAGACGACTTTGCCCTATAGTTAGCTGAGCACCAACCAAGAACCCCCAAGGAATTCCAAGAATTCTTGTTATATACTTGTCCCAACCTTCAACTCTCTTTTCTAGGTTTATCGATATTGAATCGATTGAACGCACCTCAAACATTTTTTCCACTTTTGGAAGACCCTGCGTTATATCGCCAGATCTCGATTTTTCATATAGAAATGTAACTAATGTATCTCCTTCGTAAAGGATTTTTCCGTAATGGCCATGAACAGTTGCTTCCGGAGTGGCCAAATAAGGCTTAGCAGATCTTATTACGGCAGAGCCGACGTAAACAATTATAACTTGACCCGATTTAAGGTGTGGCCCATCTTTGGACATACATACATTTTCACAAAAAAACTGCCCCAGGTTAATTAATGTGACTCTTTCGGCACAATAATACAGATTATAATTTTCATGGAGAGAATACCAAGTCAAATTAAATGGATTCAATACACTCTTACCACACGAATACGGATCAGGATTAAAAATTATCCTGTTTTCGCCCATTAAATAATATTTAAGTACGCGAAAAGTCTGTTTTAACTTGTCAAGTTTCAAATATTTTTTTAACGAGATCTGATTATGAGCCATTAAATGATAAAATGAATAAAAACGAACAGTTTGAGAGGCTGTTCCTAAAGGGCCCAATGAATTCCTAATTGAAATTCTAAGATCTTTTTTAATTGATTCTTTTATTCCATTTTGGAATTTTACATCGAGATCCATTCGAAAACAATTAGATGATGACAAAATTATCAAAGATTGGTATTCTTTATTTCTATTCAACAATGTACTAATAGTTCCTTGATTTTGTTTAAGTGCTGGTTGAATCTTTGCCTTGGAATAATTGAAAAAAAATGGATTAATATTAGTGTGATTTGAACCATTATCAGAGAAAAATCCGGAACCTCGAGGATCATTCCTTTTTTTGCTAATATATGAAATATGGGATTTCACTAAGCTGATTTTGAGGAAATTACAAACCAGACCCTTTATACTTACTTCAACAAAAGAAGCCCGGGCTTCCTCGATAGAAGAACCCTTTTTGTCGTGGTCCCAATGGAACATTAAACAAGTCCGAACTAATTGAATACTTGTGTCAAAAATTCCCCGAATCAGTTTACCATTATCATTTCCATAAAGCGTATAATTGACAACTTTAAATTTCAGATTATCCTTTTCCTGCAATACATCCGGGGGGAAAAGTGGTTCTAAATTTATACCGTCCGCTATTTCAGATAGAATTACCGGTCGAACCAAAACAAAAAAATTTTTCTTGGTACGTGTAATCCGTTGGACATAAATCCAATTTTGTAGTTTTTTAAATTTTTTAGAATTTGTTGTTACTGTTCCCGGTGGTATCAAAATACCGCGGTGGCGGGATTTTTTATAGGCCGCTCCCGGAAAATGGATATCTACCGAAAAAATTTTAACTTCAATTTTTTTTTTTTTTTTCTCTCGATTCGAATCAATCCGGCTACTTGGCTTCTTGTATTTAAAGTGATTTGTGTATCTACTCCAATGATACTATTGTTCCGTACCATTAGGGGAGAGGATTCGGGGAAAATATAAACTTCCTCAGGAATGAACAAAAAGCGATCGATTTTCATTTGGAATTTTGGCTTAAATTCTTGGATTCCTCGATACTCAATCAAATCCTCTTCTTTTATGGTTATGCTTGAATGTACATCTAAAGCCCCATATTTCAAAATTCCCGAACTGTTTCTTTGATATTGGGGATCGTCGAAATAAGCAAAAATACTATTTCTGCGGAAAATACCATTTGTAGGTATTTCAATCGAGATACCAGAGAGGGGCATTAGTTCTTTCTCCTTCTCCTTTTCTTGAATCGACCGGAATGGGATGATGAATCGATTTGTTCGCCTTTTTGCCAATAAATAAGAATTCTCATAGAGAATCTCAGGATATAGGAGATGGCAATGACCCGTACATATGACTCCATTTAGTTCTGAATAATCGGGAATCCTATTTTCTCTTTTACCCGAAAGATTTGAACTAAAGAAGTTGCTTTTAACTTGCTCATTATTTATTGAAAGGCTCAAAATGGATTTTCTTTCGACAGAAGGAGAATGAACATTTATTTGATCTTGATCCTTATGTAGCGAAAAAGGAATTATACTGAATCCACGAGAACACCCCGATAATATCCATAAATGACTTGTTTTTGGTAAGAGGTGGACATTACTATATGTAAATTCAGGTGCATGGTATACATCGGTACTCCAATGCATTTCCCCCCCTGAGTCTGAATAAATATGTTTTCGAACCCTGTCTTTAAAATTCAAAGTGTATTTTCTCGCGCAGATTTCAGCAATCACTTGCTCGGATTTTACATATTGATCGTTTTTAATTAAAAGAAAACTTTTTTGTGGAATAGTCACATTATGGATAATATCTTGACTCTCAATAGTTACATCCAAGTCTCTATCACATAGAAAAGAAGGATGCCCATGACGTGTACGTGTGGGATGAACCAAATCCTCATTAAATTGGATTTTTCCATTAGAGGGTGCTCGTACATGTTCTGCAGTACCTCCTGTGAATACTCCGCCGGTATGAAACGTTCTTAATGTTAGTTGAGTACCCGGCTCTCCAATGGATTGCCCCGCAATAATACCTACGGCTTCTCCCAAGTCGACCAGGTCGCCATGCGTAGGACTCCGGCCATAACATAATCGACAGATCCAAGATGTACTCCTACAAATAAAAGGAGTTCGAATAGATATAGATATTGGTTGTGTTGGAAAGGTTATGAATCGATTAACAAGACCAACTCCAATATCTTGATTTCGAATAGCAATGCATCGTTGGCCCATATATATATTATCTGCTAATACACGCCCAATTAATGTTTGGATAAAAATTCTTTGCGGTATCATCCCATTTCGAGGACTCACCGAGATCCCTCGGGTGGTACCACAATCTATTCTACGTACAACAATGTGTTGAACTACTTCAACAAGCCTGCGCGTAAGATATCCAGCATCTGATGTTCGGACAGCCGTATCCACAACCCCCTTTCGGGCCCCATAACAAGAAATGATATATTCTGTTAAAGACAGCCCTTCGCGCAAATTGCTTTGAATGGGTAAATCAATCATTTGGCCTTGTGGATCCGACATTAATCCTCTCATACCTATTAATTGATGTACTTGAGATGCATTTCCCCTAGCTCCCGAAAAAGACATTATATGAACTGGATTAAAAGGTTCCGTCATCTTAAAATTCGGATTCATTTCTTGTCGCAAATATTCACTTGTAGCATACCATATCTCAACGGACTGACGTAATTTTTCTACCGCGTGTACATTTCCATAATGATGGTGTTTTTCCAAAACCAAACTTTGTTGTTCAGCGTCGCGGACTAGCCATCCCTTAGAAGGTATTGTCAAAAGATCATCAATCCCTAATGAAATGGATGTAGCAGTGGCTTGCTGAAAACCCAGAATCTTTACTTGATCCAGGATGTGTGATGTATATGCCATTCCGAAGTGATCTATTAATCGGCTAATAAGTCGTTTAATGGCAGTTCCATCTATCACTTTATTGTGATAAGCCAGATTGGCCCGTTCGGCCATAAGTACCTCCCTATTCGACTGAGTGGGGTTTGACAATGGATTTGAGTCAATGGTTGGAAAACTTCCTTTTCTCGATCTTGATTCGCATAGAAATTAAGGAATTTCTGAACTACGGTCCTAGCCGAACCGACGAGATCTGAATTCACCCCGGTCCACTAGAATTACTTAACATAGATCTCTATGATTGGATTAGGTACCATCTGAACAGGCTTGGCAAAACCCTTGTATAGCTTCTTCAATTTCTCGATAAAGAGAAATATGCCCAACAGTGGTTCGGATGTATATAGAAAGAATTTCTTTTTTTATACTCCCTACTAGTAGATAGTGCCCATAAATCTCATAATAAGTACCCAAAGATTCATAGTGAACTTCGATAGGAGCTTCGCTTGAAACAATAACGCGTTGATCTAGTTGCCACCGGAGCCACAAAGGACTATCTAGTTTTATTTTTTTCTGCCGATAAGCTCCAATTGCATCATAGGAATTACAAAACAGGGGTTCCTTCGTATACTTATTGTTATTTGCGAGAATTCGTTTATTTTTGAAATTTTTGCGATTACATGGATTATACCTATTTGCCCCAATCCCTCGACGATTTCCGCTTGTTAATATATAGAGCCCAATAAGCATATCTTGAGTTGGTATTGAAATGGGATCTCCAATAGTTGGAGACAGGAGATTCATATGAGAAAACATAAGTAAACGAGCCTCCGCTTGAGCCTCCAGCGATAAAGGTAGATGAACAGCCATTTGATCCCCATCAAAGTCGGCGTTGAATCCCTTACAAACTAATGGATGTAAACAAATAGCACGCCCTTCCACCAAAATAGGCTGGAATGCCTGTATACCCAATCTATGTAGAGTAGGCGCTCTATTCAGCAATATAGGATGTCCCCGCATAACTTCCTGAAGTATTTCCCATACAATTGGCGCTTTTTCCCAAATTTGAGTCTTAGCTTCTCCTACGTTCGAAGCAAGACCTTGTCGAATTAGACCACGAATTACAAATGTCTGGAAAAGCTCGATGGCTATTTCACGAGGCAGTCCACATTGATGTAATGAAAGTGAGGGGCCCACGACAATGACGGAACGCCCCGAATAATCAACCCGTTTGCCGAGCATAGTCTCGCGAAACCTTCCCTCTTTGCCTTCAATTACATCTGAAAACGATTTGTAAAGCCTATCATGACCGTCCCTCATTGGTTGTCCGCAGCTTCCATTATCAAGAAGTCTATCCACAGCTTCTTGTAACAAACTCTCCTGAGACATTACTAATTCCCCTGGCGTGGATTTACTTGTTGTTAATAGATCAGTAAGAATATTGTTCCGATAAATAACGTTTCGATAGAGTTCATTAATATCTGAACTGATTAACTTATCCTCAGCTACGTGAACGAGGGGTCTCAACTCAGGAGGAAGAACAGGTAATAGACATAAAACCATCCACTGGGGTTTTATATTTGTTTGAATAAAATGCTTAGCTAATTCTACACGTCTAACCAAAAAATTCTTTCTTCTTCCAACTTTTCGATCTTCCCATTCATTCCCCGTAGGACGCTCCTCCCCTAATTCTTTCCATTCTAATAATGAATAATCTATAATAATGCGCAAATCTAGATCGGCTAATTCTTCCCGAATGCCCCCAGCTCCGGTAGAAATTTCTCGATTTCTAAATCTATCGAAGCCTTGGGTAGTAAAAAAACGCGGAATACTGTATTTCCAAGATTGGATTTCATATTCGAATGAGCCTCGTAATCGTAAGAAAGTTGGTTTTTTAGCTACAGGCCTAGCACAAGAAAAATTGAGATAGGACCCCCCCTCTCAAAATCGGACGTGAAAGTTTCCTCTCATCCGGCTCAAGCAGTTACACCAAAGAAAGATAAAGAAGAAGGGTTCCCAAAATCTAAAATCACAAAAAAAGAACTACTCCTTACTCAAGTTCCCAATCTTGCGCAAGCAAGATTTCATTGATTCGTTCTTCTTTTCCTTTACGTTTTTTCGAATTCCCGAATTTTTTATTCAATTATCAAGACTTTTCCACTTCTCACAATTACGACCTAAATGAAATGTGAAATTCTTGAGTAGTCTACTTCCCTTCGAATGATGAATTCGCAGTATTTTAGAATTCCTAGGGGATTTACTTGTCTATGTCTCGTTCTATTTGATCTTTTAGGTCCCGAGCTCACCTCGACGGTTATGCCACGATGCTATTAAAGCCTCTATACGACTTAGAGACTCCTGCAACCATAACATATTTACTTACTTTAGTGGAAACATAATTTCTTTCTAAACTAACTAAAAAAAAATTAATCCCATAAAAGAAAAAAAGAAAGAAGTTTGTTTTCACGAGGTACAACTAGAAATTCCTATTTAACTGAATCGACCATAGATCAATTCCGCTTTTATTGTAGAGTATTGAATACACCCACAATTCTGAGCTTCATGTTACTCCTCCCAAAAGACATGTCAGATCCGGGGCATCCCAATTCGATTAAGGGGGATGACAGTTTTTCATTCCGAAACTGTAAAATAAGAATTTCGATCAAATCACACATCGCAGTATACTAGGCTTTCTAATTCTTTAAGGGGTTTGTCTAAGAGATTCGCGATATAACTAGGAAGACGCTTTAAATACCACACATGAGTTACCGGACATGCCAGTTTGATGTAGCCCATTTGATACCTTCGTATCCGAGAATCAACAAATTCAACTCCACATTGTTCACAAAACTTTTTTTGTTTTTTTCGATCTCCGATTACTCGATAATTCCCACAAGCGCAAATTCCACTTTTTAGTGGGCCAAAAATTCTTTCACAAAACAAACCCCCTTTGTGGGGTTGCTTCGTTTTGTAATGATAAGTCGAGGGTTTTGTCACCTCTCCAACAATCTCTCCATTAGGTAGTATTTTTTTGGCCCAAGCACTTATTTTTTGAGGCGAAACCGATCCAATTCGGAGTTGTTGATGTTTATACCGATCGATCATAGAAGAAAAATTCTGATTCATTGCGATTAAGCTACCTTCCTAGTAATCCGGAAGTTCTTCTCAGATACAAGGAAATGATTCAATTCCAAAGCCAAAGATCGTAATTCTCGAACGAGCAATCGAAAGGATTCTGGAGCACCTTTCGGTTTAGGTACTGCTCTTCCACTAATCATAGTACCCAGAAGTCCTTCGCGAGCTCGCATATGATCCGATTTATAAGTAAGCATCTCTTGTAAAATATGAGAAACACCAAATCCCTCTAGAGCCCAAACCTCCATTTCTCCTACCCGTTGACCCCCTTTTTTGGCCCTCCCTCTAACGGGTTGTTGTGTAACATGTGCATAAGGCCCACTGGACCGTGCATGTATTTTATCATCAACTTGATGAATTAACTTTAATATATAAGACTTTCCTATTATAACAGGCTGTTCGAAAGGATCTCCCGTTCTTCCATCAAATATTATAGTTTTTCCCGGGTATTCGGGTTCAAATACCCACGGCTTTGCTGTTTGTTTACTGGCTTCATATAATTCAGAAAACACTAGTTTTCTTGAAGCCTCTTGCTCATATCTCTCATCAAACGGTGCTATGCGATAATGGGTATCTAGCAGCCCTCCCGCTAACCCAAGAGAGCATTCAAATATCTGTCCTACATTCATTCGCGAAGGCACCCCTAACGGGTTGAAGACCATATCAACAGGTCTTCCATCTTGCAAATAAGGCATATCTTGTCTAGGCAAAATTTTGGAAACGATGCCTTTATTCCCATGTCTTCCAGCTACTTTATCGCCGACTTTGATTTCACGTTTTTGTAATATATATATACGAACTATTTCTTCATTATCGCCGGACTCCCCCTTTTTCTTTTTCCGCACTTCCCATCTCACATCAATAACTCGACCCCTACCACCTATAGGTAGTTTGAGGCAGCTTTCCTTTGAAGTGGATACCTGAATTCCAAGGATAGCTCGTAATAATCTATCTTCCGGGTCATACGATGATTCGTTCGCGCTTTGAGGCGTTAATTTACCTACTAAAATATCCCCTGTCTCGACCCAAGATCCCACCATCACAATTCCATTTTTGCCTAAATTTCGGAGTAAATGGGCTTCTAAATGTGGTATTTCTCTAGTGATCCTTTCAGGTCCTTCGCTTGTCGCCTCAGTTTGAAGTTCATATTTCCGTATGTCAAAAGAAGTAAAAATTTCTTCATATACCAGACGTTCGCTAATGAGAACCGCATCTTCAAAATTGTAACCTTCCCACGGCATATACGCTACGAATACGTTTTTTCCCAAGGCAAGTTCGCCGCCAACTGTAGCGGCACCATCCGCTAAAACTTGTCCCTTTTTAATGCAGTTACCCCGCCGAACCTGAGTTTTTTGATGCATACAAGTATTTTTGTTGGAACGTTGATACATAACTAATGGAATGTTTAGAGTCTCCCCATTGCCCAATAAAAGGATCTTATCAATCTCGGTAGAAATTACCTTTCCCTCGTGTTCGGCTATAGCGGTGGCCCCTGAATCGAGGGCAACTTGGCGTTCCAATCCAGTTCCAACAATGCATTTCTCGGACCGAGAAAGCGGAACTGCTTGACGTTGCATATTAGAACTCATCAAAGCTCGATTCGCATCATTATGCTCGATAAACGGAATGAGGGAAGGCCCAACCGAAAAGTATTGGAAGGGAAAAATACTTCGAAAATGAGCCTGTTCCCACGAAATAGTCAGGAATTCTTGACGGTATCGAGCCGGAACAACCTGCTCTTCTTGAACACCTCCATTGATCGCCAAAGGATTTCCTACCGCTACCATAGAGTATTCGTCTCTATTTGGGGATAAAAAAAGCATCCGCTTTTTTTTTGATCTGTCCGAGATTTCAAAAAATGGGCTTTCTAAAGACCCCCAAGGATCAAGCTTGGCATGAATTGATAAGGATCCAATAAGCCCAACCTTGATTCCTTCAGACGTGTCAATTGGGCAAATGCGTCCATAGTGACTAGGATGGATATCTCGTATCCGAAAACTGGCAGTTCGCGCCTTCAACCCCCCCGGACCCAAATAACTCAACTTTCTCCCATGAACTATTTGTGTCAATGGATTGGTTCGATCCAAAACTTGAGATAATGGATGCAATCCCAAAAAGGATTCAAAGTCGGTTGTTAATGAAGTCGAAGTTACCAAATTTTGAGGGGTCGGTATCAATTTATTTTGAATTGCTCCACATATAGTTCCTCTAACCACATTTTCTAAACGAACGAGAGCCAATCCGAATTGATCTTGTAAGAGATCCGCTACAGAACGGATACGCTTATTTTTTAAATGATTCATATCGTCAACTGTACCCATTCCAAATTTAATGCCAATCAAATGATCCGCGGCTGACAATATATCTCGTGGTAACAAAAAAGGATTGTTATGAGGCATATCAAGATTCAATCTCCGGTTCAGATTTAATCGACCAATCCTTCCTAATTCACATCTTTGTTGAAAGAATTTATTTTGTAATTCCTCACATAAGGATTCTGAAAATATGGGATCGCCGCCTACACAAGTAAATTGTTGATAAAACTCCAAAATGGCGGCTTCTTTTGAACCCATTTTTTTTTTCTCTTTATCGTTCAGAAAAGACAAGAAAATTTCGGGGTAGTACACATTCTCTAGAATTTCTCTTAGATTCAAACCCATAGCCGCTAATAGAACTAGAATAGATATTTTCTGTTTCCTACTCACACGAGCCCATATCCTTGCTTTTCTATCAATCTCTAATTCTACCCTCCCTCCCCAATCTGATATTATCGTACCGGTATAGACCGAAATTCCGTTATGGTCCAATTCTGACTGATAATAGATGCCGGGACTTTGCAATACTTGATTGACCACAATTCGGTATATTCCATTTACTAGAAATGTTCCCAGGGAATTCATTAGAGGAATCTTTCCAATAAAAATTTTTTGCTCTTGCATATACGGGTCGTTTTTCCAAATCAATCCTGCGGATACATACAATTTAGAAGAATATGCGCGGGATTGATATCTAGCACCTTGTTTTTTTCTCTTCGGTTCGACTAATTGATATGTGTCCGCAAATAATTGAAATTCAATCTCTTCATCTGTATCCTCGATTTTTGGAAACTTAGAAAGCTCTTCTGTTAAACCCTGATCAATAAACCTACAAAACCCTTCAAATTGTATCTGATTAAATCCAGGTATGGTAGACAGTCCCCCATTTCCATTCTTAAGCATTTTGGATTTCCTGGTTATTTAAAAAAATCCCACAATTGGATCGTTTTTCATCCAATTCTATAGATTGATCTAGCAATGATGAGATTTCTATTCTGTTTACAGAATAACATAAAATTTTATCGAACTCCATATATGGAATGTATGAGCAGAGGAATAAAGATAATTTTCTACTAAAATTGGAATTTGCAACCGATACAACTGAACTAAACTTAGACTTATGGGGCTTTGGGGAGAATCGCAAAACAAAAAGTGATTCTATTACTATTAGTATTCTGATATTACTATTATGATATTCCATATTTTAATTTTAATACAATTGAATACTAATCAAATAAATAGATTCGGAATTGGATCTGTTCAATGAGATAAAGACCCGATAATCAGAAACAAAAAATATCCGGGTTTTTTAGGAATGAGCTTTTTTATGGATTTCCTTGTTCTTCTTCAAAGAGACATTTTTTTAAATAGAATTCATATAATACGATTAAAGTGCATAATAGAAGGCTTAGTAAACATGGGCATATATAACTCAACTCTATCTATATGTCTCTCTTTTTATTGCTATTGCAGCTCTATTCTGCTTACAGTTCTATTCTGCACAGTGCGCGTCGTGCTCTATCAAAATAAAAAATTCTCGTTTTTTCTATTGGATTATTCTTGGATTATTCAATGAAAAATTGACTCGAAAATGCCCTACTTATAGATAAGATATCCGATTCGATATCTATGTAATGATTTTTTTGTTCTGAGATTTAGTTTCCATATACTCCAAATTGTTCTTATAATTGAAAGTGAGAAAGATTCTTTTATTGAAAAGAATCCATTTAGTTACGTATCAACTTTTATTTTCTTATTTTTATTTTCTTATATCATAAAAAAAATTTTTTAGGTTCAAATCCAAGAATCGTTCGGGAATTCACAGCCACTGGTTAATGGTTCGAATTTGTTTATTTTTTGGAACTGAAAATTAAGATTTGTTTTTTCCTTTCAATATCAATAGTCAATAAAAAGAGAACAAAATTTCCATTCGGATAATGTATGTTTTGAGACTAGACAAAAGTAATTGAAGAGATGGATTCACGCCTTTATTTTAGGATTTTTTGAGGGGTATTAAGGTTAAGAAAATGGAAATTGGGAGTTAAGATGCAAGTTTTAGTACCACCGAGTTGGGATGGGGTGGGTTGGTATCTTTTCCTTTCTTTTGTATCAATTTGGCGACATGGCCGAGCGGTAAGGCGGGGGACTGCAAATCCTTTTCCCCCCGGTTCAAATCCGGGTGTCGCCTGATCAACAAAAGACGCAAACTACCTTACTCTCTTTGCTCATATAACTTTGTGCACAACGGAGAAATGTGACGGGAAAGGCTCTTGATACTTCTACTTGATATGTCCCTGCGTATTTTGTTTTGCTTGTGCTTAATGTTTGCCGATTCTACGAAGAATTCTATAAGAACTTCTTCGAATTAATTGAAATTTTGGATTGTTTTTAATCAATGGTATTGGACAGAATCTTTTTTTTGACTCCGCGACAAAGATTCGACTATAATTTATATTATATTTATTGAACAATAATGTAAAAATTCTTTCAAATTCATAGAGATAGGGGGCATAATTCACATGGATATAGTAAGTCTCGCTTGGGCTGCTTTAATGGTAATCTTTACATTTTCGCTTTCACTCGTAGTTTGGGGAAGAAGTGGACTTTAGGAGTACAAGTTAAGTTGAGAAGTTAAATTGTATCAAACTTTGCCGGATCTCCCGGCAAAAACTTTTCAAATTAACGATTGAAATTCAACTATTTTTATTTACAAATTATTCTATTAGAATATGGATTCAAGTGGAATAATGAATTCTAGAAATAATATATGAATATGAAAATTTTAAAAATTGAATCATAATAATAATACATAATAAAAAAAATTTCCACGATTCTCTTATTCCTATTTCGAAAGAACAAGAAATCCAACTAATACTAATAAGCGATAATCAGAAATGTATTCCAACGGAATTCTTTAGAAATTCGAAGAAAAAATCGATAGTATGGTAAAAAGAACTATATAGTTCTTTCTACCGTACTGTCAGATCTTATTCAATGGATACTAGTTAGTCTAGTTTGGTCATTTCATCTAAGACACGCAATTGGAATTTTTTTTTCTTTAATCGTTCATATTGATGAGAACTAAAAAGTCAAGTTTTATTCAAATTAATCACTTTGACTAACAGTTTTTACATAAATTATAAGTAAAAAAGCAGTAGGAACTAGAATGAAGAGCGCAGTAGCAATAAATGCGAGAATATTTACTTCCATAATCTCTTTTGTTTTTCTTTACTTCGCAATAACTCGGGATTTAATCCCATAGAGATGATAAACCCTTTGCCTCGGAATTCATAGGATGAATTCCATCTCGATGATATCGAATCAGATGAATATCATGAATAACAATACCTGACCTATCAAATCGATTCATTGTCGAGAATTGAATAGTATAACATAGAAAGCTCGTTTCTACATAACGAATCCAAAAATGGACTACTGATCCAATCTACTCCAATCTACAAGTTGTTTACTTTACTTTCATTATTTTTTTCTTTTCCATTCGTATTTGTTCTTTTAAAAAGATAGCGCCTTCAATTATCTGAACAGTATCGTCGAACCGCGGTTAGATCTACATTGGTTGGAAACAAACCCAAACAAACAATAGAAAAAATGTAGAAAAAGGAATTCCGTTCTAAACTTTCATTTTGAATGATCGAATTCGAAGCTTATTAGAAAACAAAAAAGTGGAATAAAGACAAGTAAGTTCCAATACAGTATCAAAAACAAAGATCGAAAATTCTAGCAAATTATTTCGAGTTTGTTTTTTTTCTTCGGCGGAAACCTTAAAAAAAAAGACTATTCATGCGGTATTCTTATTAATTTTACTCTTTCTTTTGTTAATATTCCCCCCTTCTATTATGAATAGAAGGCATAAAATCTACCAAAACCACAGCGTGCAATTTGAATGCGCTAGATTGTTTGAAATTCCAATTAATAATTGAGGCTACATAAAATTGTAGCAAAAAAAGAAGATCTTTTAATCTGAAAAGTATTGTAGTAATTCAATTTTGTTTCGTACAAATAGAAATTCCACCCACTTGTGTATGGACTGTCGGGAAAGATTGGACACTCGATTCGCTTTTATTACACGGATCCGGAATAATCGAAAGAGTCAAACGCAGTACAGTCTTTTTCTCTTAGAATTTGAATATGACACTACCAATACTTGTACTAATCCGTCTACGTCTATGTCGCTATTAATAGCGACTGTTTGAGGAAAAAAAACTATTTGTATTTGCTTTGATAAAAAATAGGAATAAAAAAAATGAATTAAGAAGAGGCATCCACCCCCTTGGGGATTCAATTTTGATATTTCTTGTCCTATTTCCAAACTAATTGATGTATTTTTTTTACATCATTGTAGTTATCGGGACTGACGGGGCTCGAACCCGCAGCTTCCGCCTTGACAGGGCGGTGCTCTGACCAATTGAACTACAATCCCAGGAAAATTAAATAAAGTGGACACCAACATATATATTCGTATGATTTCATTCAAATCCCCTTTATTTAGTATTTAAATTTAGTATTTAGCTATTTCGATTTTAGCTTCGAATCGACGCGTTCTAACAGAGAGGAGGGTGTCTATTGATACCCAGGCGTCTATAGACTTTCGTAATTAGTAATAATGGAAGCGATTATTAGTTATCTTTTGGTTATTTCAAATCAAATGATAATAAATCTTTGACTGAGAAAAGGTTTTTTTCTTTAGATTACTCTTTTTGTTAGACCTTCTATTTACAAATCCTGATAGGATTCTAGATCATTAGCAAAATAAGAATTTTTGAGAAAAATTTTAAGAATATAAAGGATCTATCATTTCATGGCGGATCCGTGAATTATTGTTATTGGGCCGAGCTGGATTTGAACCAGCGTAGACATATTGCCAACGAATTTACAGTCCGTCCCCATTAACCGCTCGGGCATCGACCCAGGAAGAATCAATTCCAGGCTTATTAATAATTAATAAGCCATGACGACTTCCTTTCGTAATACCCTACCCCCAGGGGAAGTCGAATCCCCGCTGCCTCCTTGAAAGAGAGATGTCCTGAACCACTAGACGATGGGGGCATAGTTGCCAACTGTGCGCATACTATGCTCATATTATATACTAATATAGCGCAATTGTCAATATAACGAAATAATATGACTAGATTCTAAGCATCTTTTGATCTTTCCCGGATCCAATAGAATTTTTGGATTCATTATTTGAATTCCTAAATCATTCATTTTAATAGCCTTAATGGCCATTATTCGTTAAACTTTCGAATTCCATTTATTATATATATATAAATTAAATAATAATAAATAGAATAAATCGAAATTCTAATCTTAGAATCTTAAATAATTAATTATTTAAGATTAATTGAATAATAATATTATTAATATATAAAAAAACTCGAAGATAAATAAGGAATCCAAAAGAATAGAAAATATTCTTTTTTCCCGCTTTCATTCATTAATTTACTCATTGTTAATTAGTAAGATAGATCGGTATATCTCTATCTTCTGTTAAGAAATTAACAAAGGATAAACCTCGAAATCGGAGAAGAGCGATAGGCACAAGTTATCAAAATTCTTTGTAAGACTTCAATTTGGTTCAGGGAACAAAGAGAATAGGAATTCGATGAAATATGTTCCATGTATGGTAAATTGTCAGGTACATGTATATGTATTCATCAAATCCATTTTGTTATGATGGTGGTGAATTAAATTAGGGTCTGTCTTGAAAGAATTCATTGCATTAATATTTATCAAATTCAATAGCACTACACCATTTTTACCTATGATTGCATTTCCTAGTTTAGTCCCGAGTTTAGACTCTATCCTTTAGGTAACTCCAATTTCTCGTTTATGAACGAACTACTAGGAGTCTAGTCTATATTCTAATTCTATTAGAATCTATTTCCTTTCCATCTATTTGATTTATAACTTATTTCCGTGGATCTCTTTTTTATGCGGATAGGGATTCATTCAGAAATTGAAGTAAATTTAATAAGCCCTTTTAACTCAGTGGTAGAGTAACGCCATGGTAAGGCGTAAGTCGTCGGTTCAAATCCGATAGGGGGCTTTTGGCCTTTTTCATAGAAATATTCATAGAAATATGATGGTAGGATTTCTATTTTCATAGATATTTTTAATATTTGGAATAGTAAAGTAAGAAAGAATAGAATTAATTCTATTTTTTATATTCTAATGATTTCTAATAGCGTATATTCTATATAGTTATCAAAGTTGAAATTC